AGGTCCGGAATTAAAAACTTCGGATTCTGAGGAAAAAGAGGCAAAAGAAAAGGAAAAAACAAAGGAAGAGAAAAAGGAAGAGAATGAACGGATAGCAATAGCAGAAAATTGGGATACTATTATATTTGCTCAAGCAATAAGAGGTTCTATGTTAGTAACACAATCGATTCTTAGAAAATACATCGTATTGCCTTCATTGATAATAGCTAAAAATTTCGGCCGTATGTTATTATTTCAATTCCCCGAGTGGTACGAGGATTGGAAGGAGTGGAATAGAGAAATGCATGTTAAATGCACCTATAATGGTGTTCAATTATCAGAAACAGAATTTCCGAAAGACTGGCTAACAGACGGTATTCAAATAAAGATCCTATTTCCTTTCTGTCTGAAACCTTGGCACAGATCTAAGCTACGATTCGATCATAGAGATCGAATGAAAAAGAAAGGAAAAAAAGAAAATTTTGGTTTTTTAACAGTCTGGGGGATGGAAACTGAACTACCTTTTGGTTCTCCCCGAAAACGACCTTCCTTTTTTGACCCCATTTGGAAAGAACTCGAAAAAAAAATTAGAAAAGTGAAAAAGAAATGTTTTCTAGTTCTAAGAGCTTTAGGAGAAAGAAAAAAATGGTTTCTAAGGGTCTTAAAAGAAAAAACAAGATGGATTCTCAAAACAGTTCTATTTATAAAAAGAATAATAAAAGAGTTTGCAAAAGTAAATCCAATTTTCTTATTTGGATTGAGGAAAGTATATGAACCGAATGAAAATAGAAAAGATTCTATAATTAGTAATAAGATTAACCATGAATCGATCATTCGAATTAGATCTGTGGATTGGACAAATTATTCACTGACAGAAAAAAAAATGAAGGATCTGGCTGATAGGACAACCACAATCCGAAATAAAATAGAAAGGATTACAAAAGACAAGAGAAAAATATTTCTAACTCCAAATAGAAAGATTAGTCCTAACGAGACAGGTTGTGATGATAAAAGATCGGAATCACAGAAACATATTTGGCAGATATCAAAAAGAGGAGGCGCCCGATTAATACGTAAATGGCACTATTTTATGAAATCTTTCATTGAAAGAATCTATATGGATATCTTTCTATGTAACATTAATATTCCCAGAATAAATGCACAACTTTTCCTTGAATTTGAATCAACAAAAAAAATTATCGACAAAGACATTTACAATGATGAAAGAAATAAAGAAGGAATTGATGAAACAAATCAAAATGCAATTCACTTTATTTCGACTATAAAAAAGTCTCTTTCTAATATTAGTAATAAGAAATCACAGATTTATTGTGACTTATCTTCCTTGTCCCAAGCATATGTATTTTACAATTTATCACAAATCCAAATTATTAATAAGTATTACTTGAGATCTGTACTTCAATATCGCGGAGCATATCTTTTTCTTAAGGATAGAATAAAGAACCATTTTGGGACACGAGGAATATTGGATGCCAAATCAAGGTCTAAGAAACTTCCGAATTCTGGAATGAATGAATGGAAAAATTGGTTAAGGAGTCATTATCAATACAATTTATCTCAGACTAGATGGTCTAAATTAGTACCGCAAAAATGGCGAAATAGAGTCAATCAACGTCGTATGATTCAAAATAAAGACTCAAAAAAAGATTCATATGAAAAAGAAAAAGACCAATTAATTCATTACGAGAAACAAAATAATTATGTAGTGAACTCATTACCGAGTCAAAAAGAAAAATTTAAAAAACACTACAGATATGATCTTTTATCACATAAATATATTCATTATGAAGACAGGAAGGACTCATATATTTATGGATCGCCATTCCAAGTAAATGGAGACCGAGAGATTCCATATAATTACAACATGCCTAAACCCGAATCATTTTATGTACCCGGGGGTATAGCTATTAATGATTATCTAGGGGAAGGGTCTATTATTGATACGGGGAAAAATCCGGATAGAAAATATTTGGAGTGGAGAATTCTCAATTTTTTTCTTAGAAAGAATATCGATATTGAGATTTGGACCGATATAGATACTGGAACCAACATTAATAAAAATACTAAGACTGGGACTAATGATTATCAAATAATTGATAAGAAAGATCTTTTTTATCTCACGATTCATCAAGAAATCAACCCATCCAATCAAAAAAAAACCTTTTTTTTTGATTGGATGGGAATGAATGAAGAAATGCTACATCGTCCCATATCGAATCTAGAACCCTGGTTCTTCTCAGAATTTGTGCTACTTTATGATGCATATAAGATTAAACCGTGGATCATACCAATCAAATTACTTATTTTCAATTTGAATGGAAATGAAAACGTTAGTGAAAATAAAAACATCAACAGAAATCAAAAAAAGGATCTTCGTCTATCATCTAATCAAAAAGAATATCTTGAATTAGAGAATCGAAATCAAGAAGAAAAAGAACAGCTGGGTCAAGGGAATCTTGGATCAGATCCACGAAACCGACAAAAAGATCTTGAAAAAGATTCCGCGGAATCAGACATTAAAAAACGTAGAAAGAAAAGACAATCCAAGAGCAATAAGGAAGCGGAACTAGATTTCTTCCTGAAAAGGTATTTGCTTTTTCAATTGAGATGGGATGATCCTTTGAATCAAAGAATGATCAATAATATCAAGGTATATTGTCTCCTGCTTAGGCTGATAAATCCAAGGGAAATTGCTATATCCTCTATTCAAAGAGGAGAAATGCGCCTGGATGTAATGCTGATTCAGAAGGATCTAACTCTTACAGAATTGATAAAAAGGGGAATATTGATTATCGAACCGGTTCGTCTGTCTATAAAATGGGATGGACAATGGATTATGTATCAAACCATAAGTATTTCATTGGTCCATAAGAATAAGTACCAAACTAATCGAATATGCCGAGAAAAAAAATATGTTGATGAAGATTATTTCGATAGATCCATTGCACAACATGGAAAGGTACTTGTGAATGGAGATGAAAATCATTATGCTTTGCTTGTTCCTGAAAATATTCCATCTCCTAGACGTCGTAGAGAATTGAGAATTCTAATTTGTTTGAATTCCGAGAATGAGAATGTTGTGAATAGAAATTCAGTATTTTTCAATCGAAACAGCGTAAGGAACTGTGTGCAATTTTTGGATGAGGACAAGCATTTTGATACAGATATAAATAAATTTATCCAATTAAAATTGTTTCTTTGGCCCAATTATCGATTAGAAGATTTAGCTTGTATGAATCGCTACTGGTTTGATACCAATAATGGCAGTCGTTTCAGTATGTCAAGGATACATATGTATCCACGAATCAGAATTAGTTGATGGTGGATTTCCTATATATCTATATCACGTGTCATATCCGGTATATAAAGGTATACAAATGTACACACACGTTGTATTACATTAGATTCTGATACATGATACTGATTCAATGATGTATCATATCAATTGGATCTAGGAATGAATCGGCAGAATTTTCTTAAGTCCCAATCATTCCCTTTTGTGGGTGTAGAAATGTACCATTTCCTTCTATCGAATCCAATTTTCAATTGGATTCGATAGAAAGTAGTCTATGAATAAATCCAGATTATTTTATTGTGTGTACCAGATCTAAATGACTGGCATTATTATTATTCCTGATCGGTAAAATCCATATCTGTGGAAAAGAAAGAAAAAAAAGAGAGAGAGAAGAATTCTTTTTATGGTAAAAAATTCATTCATCTCAGTTATTCCGCAAGAAGAAAAAGAAAAAAACAAAGGATCTGTTGAATTTCAAGTATTCAGTTTCACCAATAAGATACGGAGACTTACTTCACATTTGGAATTGCACAGAAAAGACTATTTATCTCAGAGAGGTCTGCGGAAAATTCTGGGAAAACGTCAACGTATACTGGCTTATTTGTCAAAGAAAAATAGAGTACGTTATAAAGAATTAATTGGTCAGTTGGATATTCGGGAACCAAAAACTCGTTAATTTGAAAATTCGTTTGAATTATTTGCTTTATTAGATCTTGAATTTTGATGAACCTCGTTTCGTTTTCAGCAATTCATGAAATAATGAATCGGGGAAGAAAACATATGACTGTACCGGATATAAGAAAAGACTTCATGATAGTCAATATGGGTCCTCACCACCCATCAATGCATGGTGTTCTTCGACTCATCGTTACTCTAGATGGTGAAGATGTTATTGATTGTGAACCCGTATTGGGTTATTTACACAGAGGGATGGAAAAAATTGCGGAAAACCGAACAATTATACAGTATCTACCTTACGTAACACGTTGGGATTATTTAGCTACTATGTTCACAGAGGCAATAACGGTAAATGCACCAGAACAATTGGGAAATATTCAAGTACCTAAAAGAGCCAGCTATATCAGAGTCATTATGCTGGAGTTGAGTCGTATAGCTTCTCATTTGTTATGGCTTGGGCCTTTTATGGCGGATATCGGTGCACAGACTCCTTTCTTCTATATTTTCAGAGAGAGGGAATTGCTATATGATCTATTCGAAGCTGCCACAGGTATGCGAATGATGCATAATTATTTCCGTATCGGGGGAGTAGCTGCTGATCTACCTCATGGCTGGATAGATAAATGTTTTGATTTCTGCGATTATTCTTTAACAGGAGTTGTTGAATATCAAAAGCTTATTACGCGGAATCCCATTTTTTTGGAACGAGTTGAAGGAGTGGGCATTATTGGTGGAGAGGAAGCAATAAATTGGGGTTTATCAGGACCAATGCTACGAGCTTCCGGAATGCAATGGGATCTTCGTAAAGTTGATCATTATGAGTGTTACGATGAATTCGATTGGGAAGTCCAATGGCAAAAAGAAGGAGACTCATTAGCTCGTTATTTAGTACGAATCAGTGAAATGGCGGAATCCATAAAAATTATTCAACAGGCTCTGGAAGGAATTCCGGGGGGGCCCTATGAGAATTTAGAAGTCCGTCGCTTTGATAAAGCAAAGGATTCCGAATGGAATGATTTTGAATATC